TACCTATTTATATAACAGATCGTATGGTAGGCCATAAATTGGGAGAATTTGCACCTACTATCAATTTCCGTGGACATGCGAAAAATGATAATAGATCTCGTCGTTAAAAAATGAATATAGATGATTATTGCTGATTAGTAAGAGGTGAAGCTTATGAGAAAGAAGAAGCCATATGGAGAAGTATATGCTTTAGGTCAACATATATCTATGTCTGCTCACAAAGCGCGAAGGTTGATTGATCAGATTCGTGGGCGTTCCTACGAGGAAACACTTATGATACTCGAACTTATGCCTTATCGAGCGTGTTATCCCATTTTTAAATTAGTTTATTCTGCCGCAGCAAATGCTAGTCACAATATGGGTTTCAATCAAGCAAGTTTAGTTATTAGTAAAGCAGAAGTCAACGAAGGGACTACTGTGAAAAAATTAAAACCTCGAGCTCGAGGACGGAGTTATCCAGTAAGAAGACCCACTTGCCATATAAGGATTGTATTGCAAGATACATCATTATATGAATATGAAGAACAATATATCTTCTCCTTAAAAAAAGCCGAATGGGTAAACAAAAATAAGTACAAAAATATGACCTATCATGATATGTATAATAGTGGGGGGTTATGGGACAAAAAATAAATCCACTTGGTTTCAGACTTGGTACAACTCAAAGTCATCATTCTATTTGGTTTGCACAACCAAAAAATTATTCTGAGGGTCTACAAGAAGATCAAAAAATACGAGATTGTATCAAAAATTATATACAAAAGAATATGAAACTATCCTCGGGTGTCGAAGGGATTGCACGAATAGAGATTCGAAAAAGAATTGATCTGATTCAAGTCATAATTTATATGGGATTCCCAAAGTTATTAATAGAAGGTAGGACACGAAGAATCGAAGAATTAGAGATGAATGTACAAAAAGAACTAAATTGTGTGAACCGAAAACTCAACATTGCTATTACAAGAATTACAAACCCTTATGAACACCCTAATATTCTTGCAGAATTTATAGCCGAACAATTAAAGAATAGAGTTTCATTTCGCAAAGCAATCAAAAAGGCTATTGAATTAACCGAAGAGGCGGATACAAAAGGAATTCAAGTACAAATTGCAGGGCGCATCGACGGAAAAGAAATTGCACGTGTCGAATGGATCAGAGAAGGTAGGGTTCCTCTACAAACCATTCGGGCTAAAATTGATTATTGTTCCTATACAGTCCGAACTATCTATGGGGTATTAGGCATCAAAATTTGGATATTTAGAGAAGAGGGATAAGAAGACTTTACTTGTGTTTACACTATATCGATTGATTAAAAAATAGAATAAAAAAAAACAACAAACTCTTTTCTTTCATTCTTTTTCTCTTAAAACAAAAAAATGAGCAATTCTCAATTCTATAAGGTTGAATAAAAATTTGATTGATCAGTTTATATAATTGCTATGCTTAGTGTGTGACTCGTTGGTTTTTTTTAGAGGATAGGATTCAAAAAAAATGGACCCGACCCCTACTATTATGGACTAATAACTATAGACGAACTAATAACTATAGAACTAATAACCAACTCATCGCTTCGCATTATCTGGATACCAAAAACCAGTCAAGATATGATATATCGGTCATATCATTGTAGCAACTGAAATCTTTTTTGCATAAACAAAAGAAAAACCAATCGAATTTCTTTTATGATATAAAATAAAAAAGAAAAGTATGTAGATAAATGGAAGGGTGAGAGAAAGAAAAAGAATATCAATGATATATTATTCCAATATATGTAAGGTTTCTGAGTCATCTCAGAAAAGACAGTGTTATAAAGCATCAATACTGATTCACCCACAACTGGACTAGATGAATCGATTCATATAAAAAAAAACGAGCCTCGGGCCAATAAAGACTGAGAAGATTGACTCAAGAACAAATTTCATGAAGGGCTCCATTGTAGAATTCAAACCTAATCATTAATTGAGAAGCGATGGGAACGACGGAACCTATGAATACAGAAGATTCTATTGAAAAACGAATCCTAATAATTCATTGGGTGGGATGGCGGAACGAACCGGGGACCAATTCATTTATTCGGAGAAATTATGAGCTAACCCTACAACTGAAATAGATATTGAAAGAGTTAATATTCGCCCGCGAAGGTTTTTATTAGATTACTCAATCTTGTTCTATCCAATATGATATGATAATATGAGAAAGGGCAAAAAAATAAAGATTCGTTATAAAAAAACGACATTAGATAATATATTATCGATAAAAAACTATATTATTTTCAAATAAATAAAATAATCTAGAAATAAAATACATGTTTAAGTAGATATCCAAACAAGATATAGAAATTTCTAATAGATTAGATGAAATCTCAAAAAAGAATCCAAGATTCAGTAGATTTTGATTAAACTTGAATCCTTTCATTCGCGAGGAGCCGGATGAGAAGAAACTCTCATGTCCGGTTTTGGAGTAGAGATGGAATTGAGAAAGAACCATCAACTATAACCCCAAAAGAACCAGATTTCGTAAACAACATAGAGGAAGAATGAAAGGGATATCTTATCGAGGCAATCGTATTTGTTTCGGTAAATATGCTCTGCAGGCACTTGAACCGGCTTGGATCACATCTAGACAAATAGAAGCAGGGCGGCGAGCAATGACGCGAAATGTGCGACGTGGTGGAAAAATATGGGTACGTATATTTCCAGACAAACCAGTTACGTTAAGACCTACCGAAACACGTATGGGGTCGGGTAAAGGATCTCCCGAATATTGGGTAGCTGTCGTTAAACCAGGTAGAATACTTTATGAAATGGGCGGAGTAGCAGAAAATATAGCCAGAAAGGCTATTTCTATAGCAGCCTCCAAAATGCCTATACGAACTCAATTCATTATTTCGGGATAGAAACGTAGAATCAAAGCAAAAGTCTTGGGGATAAAAAACAATTGCAGGTTTCTTTTTTTTGGACAAACAATATTTCTTTTTTTACTTCACTCTTTGCTTTGCATTGAAAGAACAGATTAAAAATGATATGATTCAACCTCAAACCCATTTGAATGTAGCGGATAACAGCGGGGCTCGAGAATTAATGTGTATTCGAATTATCGGAACTAGTAATCGTCGATATGCTCATATCGGTGACATTATTGTTGCTGTGATCAAGGAAGCATTACCAAACACACCTCTAGAAAGATCAGAAGTGATCAGAGCTGTAATTGTACGGACTTGTAAAGAACTTAAACGTGACAATGGTATGATAATAGGATATGATAACAATGCTGCAGTTGTCGTTGATCAAGAAGGAAATCCAAAAGGAACCCGCGTTTTTGGTGCGATTGCCCGAGAATTGAGACAGTTAAGTTTCACTAAAATAGTTTCATTAGCACCTGAGGTATTATAAGATCATACGTAATAGAGTTATATTATACATATTGAATGAAATAGATTAAATTAATTAGTTGATTAGATTGTATCTCACGCATATACCTTTATTAACATAATAAATCATTTTTAAATGAAAAATCTCATTAAATTTAATATTAAATAAATATAAATAAATAATATTTTGAAATAAAAGCATGTTGATTATATCAAAAATAGGAGGCAACAATCGTTTTAGTTTATCATGGGTAGGGACACTATTGCTAACATAATAACCTCTATACGAAATGCTGACATGAATAGAAAAGGGACGGTTCGAATAGCATCTACTAAGATCACCGAAAACATTGTAAAAATACTTTTACGAGAAGGTTTTATCGAAAACGTGAGAAAACATCAGGAAAACAAAAAAGATTTTTTGGTTTTAACCCTACGACATAGAAGGAATAGGAAAGGACCATCTAGAACTATTTTAAATTTAAAACGGATTAGTAGACCCGGCCTACGAATCTATTCTAACTATCAACAAATTCCTAGAATTTTAGGCGGGATGGGGATTGTAATTCTTTCTACTTCTCGAGGTATAATGACAGACCGGGAGGCTCGACTAGAAGGAATTGGCGGAGAAATTTTATGTTATATATGGTAATCTTTATGATATACGAATTGGATTCGGAATTTCCTATTTGTAAAAGAAAAGGGGGCGGGGTAGTGGATATCACTCCTCCTACACAAGTTGATACTTGTAGGGGTTTTATCTAGAATGCTAGAAAAATTTTATTCATGAAAGTTTCATTTCTGAATCATTTCCTAATGGTATGTTCAGATTTCATTTAGATAATGAAGATCTAATTCTAGGTTTTGTTTCAAGAAGGATCCAACAGAATTTTAGTTTGATACGTATACTACGAGAGGATAGAGTCCAAATTGAAGCAAGTCGTTATGCTTCAACCCTAAAACGTATATATAATTTATAAACTCCCCGCAACAAGGATTCGAAAGATTGGATGCTTTTTTCAACTTCAGCATTCCCCTCATGGAGCTAGAATTTGAGGTTCAAAATTTCAAGAAACTTATTTCCTTCCAATAAGTATATTCGGAATTAAGTTAAGGAACGACAATTATGAAAATACGGGCCTCCGTTCGTAAAATTTGTGAAAAATGTCGACTGATCCGTAGGAGAGGACGAATTATAGTAATTTGTTCCAACCCGAGACATAAACAAAGACAAGGCTAATCTGTTTAAAATGGACTTTCTAACGTAAAGGGTACGATCCAATCAAAAAAGGATCTCCTTTGATTTGACATGAAATGGATAGATCCATATATTTCTGATTTCGATTATAAAGTATGCCAAAATCTATACCAAGAGCTGGTTCACGTAGGAATGCGCGTGGTGGTTCACGTAAGAGTACACGTAAAATACCAAAGGGAGTTATTCATATTCAAGCAGGTTTCAACAATACTATTGTGACTGTTACAGATATACGGGGGCGGGTAATTTCTTGGTCCTCCGCCGGTACTTGTGGATTCAAGGGTACAAGAAAAGGGACGCCATTTGCTGCTCAAACCGCAGCAGGAAATGCTATTCGGACAGTAGTAGATCAAGGTATGCAACGAGCAGAAG